AAAAACATAAAAAAAACTAAAAAAAATAAATAAGAAGAAATTCTTCCTCCTTCTATATATTTTAAACTTTCACCTCCAAAAAAACTAAAAATACCAAGTCCATTTATAATTCCATCAATAATCCATTGATCAATAAAAAAAATTATTTTAATTAAAAATCTTAAACCTTTAACAAAAAAAGAATTATAAAATCTATCTATATAAGCTCGATAATAAGACCAATTATAAATAAAAGTAGAAAAATTATTAAAAAACACATTGATTTTCGATGAATTTTTTAATTTTTTTTTTTCTTTTTTTAATAAAACCAATTTAGGCCCATATAAATAAAAAGCAATTAATATTCCAAAAAATGCTATAATAATGGAAGGAATTGCATTGAATAAAAATTCTAAAAATTTTTCAGAATTAATATAATTAAAAGAATTTATTAATAAAGTAAGCCAATAAGATAAAAAATCAACATTCATTTTATTTTCATCAAATAAAATTCCTATAAAACCTATAAATAAAGTAGGTATTGTTAATATAATTAAAGGAAATAACATTACATTATTTGCTTCTTGAGGATATAATAGATGTTTTTTATCTAATTTATAATGTTCTTTGTTAAATTGTAAACTTCCCCATATTGAAATAGAAGACTGTTTTTTCGAGTCATCAAAAAAATGTCCACGAAAATCTCCTTCAAAAGTTAAAAAATATATACGAAACATATAAAAAGCAGTTAAACCAGCTGTAAAAAAAGCAATTGAACCTAAAAAAGGAAAATATAACCAACTGTTGACCAAAATTTCATCTTTAGACCAAAAACATGCAAAAGGTGGAATTCCACAAAGAGAAAGTGTACCAAACAAAAAGGTTATTGCAGTTATTGGCATATATTGTCTTAAACCACCCATAAAATTCATATTTTGACTTTTATTAGGATGATAACCTACAATAGGTTCCATGGAATGAATAACTGAACCCGAACCAAGAAATAATAAAGCTTTTGAATAAGCATGTGTAATAAGATGAAATAAACCAGCTTTATAAGATCCTATGCCTAATGCTAACATCATATATCCTAATTGTGACATTGTAGAATAAGCTAATCCTTTTTTAAGATCTTTTTGAGCTAAAGCAATAGTAGCTCCTAATAAAGCTGTAATAGCACCTATCCAAGAAATAACACTCATAACAAATGGTAACATTTGAAAAAGAGGAAACATTCGAGCAACCAGAAAAATACCAGCTGCAACCATAGTTGCAGCATGAATAAGAGCTGAAATTGGTGTAGGTCCTTCCATAGCATCTGGTAACCATATATGTAATGGAAATTGTGCAGATTTAGCCACTGGACCTAAAAATAAAAATAAAGCGCAAAATGTAGAAAAAACTAAATTAATTTGATTATTAATAAGTAATTCAAAAAATCGTTTTGCTAATTGTTGAAAATCAAAACTACCTGTTATCCAATAAAAGCCCAAAATACCTAATAATAATCCAAAATCACCTATACGATTTGTTATAAAAGCTTTTTGACAAGCATTAGCTGCGCTTGGTCTAGTAAACCAAAAACCAATCAATAAATATGAACACATTCCAACTAATTCCCAAAAAATATAAACTTGTATTAAGTTAGGACTCAGAACTAAACCTAACATTGATGCAGTAAAAAGACTTAAATAACAAAAAAATTTGATATATCCTTCATCATAAAACATATAACTATCACTATAAATCATAACGAGAACTGCTACTGTAGTTACTAAAACTAACATCATTGCAGTAAGTGGATCAAGTAAATATCCTATTTCTAAAACAAGATTTTTATAAAGAACCCAAGACCATAAATATCTATGAATTGGACTACCTGTTATTTGTTGCCAAAAAAAATGAACTGAAATTAACATTCCTATACTTAAAAATATAATACTAATAGAAGAAGATATACGACGAAATTTTTTAATAGATTTTGGAAAAAAAAATAATCCCAATCCTAAAAAACTAGAAGCTAAAAATGGAAACAATGGTACAAGCCAAACATTCTGAAATATAAGTTCCATAAAACATTTTTATTAAAATAAAACTTTATATTTTTTTAAATTTTCGTTTATAATTCAAAAAAATATAAACATAACAATAATTTATATTTTTTCTTTTTAATTAATAAAAAAACTAAAAAAGATATTTATAATATAAAGTAATATAATATTATATATCTTTTTTTTTTTTTACTAAAAGATATATTTTTTTTAATCAAATTAAACTAAAAAAAAGTAAAATTGATTAAAAGAATATTTTATTCTATTCTAGTTTAAATTTAAAAATATAATCAAATTTTTTTTAAACAAATTAATAAATTTAAAAAAATTATAACATAATGAGTACATATGCAATAATTGAAACCGGAGGACAGCAACTCCGAGTAGAACCTGGAAGATTTTATAATATTCGTCATTTTGTCTCATTAACGCCCAATCAATTAGAACAAAATACAAAAATATTAATTTATCGAGTATTAATGATTCGTCAAGAGTCTAATATAAAAATAGGACATCCTTGGTTAAAAGGGGCAATAGTTAAAGGTAGAATTTTACATTCTTGTCTTGAAAAAAAAATAACAATTTACAAAATGATTTCTAAAAAAAAAACACGACGTAAATTAGGATATCGACAAAAATCAACTCGATTTATAGTTGATTCGATTTTTTTAAATGGAAAAGAAATTTAATTATAAAAAAATATTTTTCATTCAAAGATATACTAAAAAAAGAGAAAAAACCTATAAATTTTTTTTTCAAGCAATTTTTATAAATAAAAGGTAAGGTATTTTTTATTATGGCAGTTCCAAAAAAACGTACATCTAAATCTAAAACACGAATTCGTAAAGCTATTTGGAAAAATAAAGCTAAGAAAAGCGCTTTAAAAGCTTTTTCTTTAGCTAAATCTATTTTAACAAATCGTTCAAAAAGTTTTTATTATACAATAAATGATAAATTATTCAATTCAGCTAAATCCATATCAACATCTAAATTAGATGAAATATAAAAAAAATGTATTTTGTAAATTTTTTCTAAAAAAAAAGAAATAAAAAAGTTAATAAATTTAACTACATTTTTTGTAGGTAATTAAAAAATGATTCCACTTTTTTTTATTCCTCCTTTTATAATACTTTTCATTACTAAAGGAAAACTTCGATTTTTAACTAAATTTGAATTAGCCTTAGCTTTTGCATTGCATTATGGTACTTTTATATTAGCTTTACCCATTTTTTTTTTGTTATATAAAACTAAACAACAACCTTGGAGTATCTTACTACAAATAGTTCTTAAACCTATTGTATTATCTGCTTATAGTTTTACTTTTTTAACCGCTTTATTGGCTACAATAATTAATGCAATCTTTGGATTAATTCTTGCTTGGGTTTTAGTAAGATACGAATTTCCAGGAAAAAAACTTTTAGATGCTACAGTAGATCTTCCATTTGCTCTTCCAACTTCAGTTGGAGGATTAACTTTGATGACTGTATTTAATGATAAAGGATGGATAAAACCAATTTGTTCATGGTTAAATATAAAAATTGTTTTTAATCCTATAGGAGTGCTTTTAGCAATGATTTTTGTATCTTTACCTTTTGTAGTGCGTACAATACAACCCGTTTTACAAAACATGGAAGAAGATTTAGAAGAAGCTGCATGGTGCTTAGGCGCATCACCTTGGACAACTTTTTGGCAGATTTTATTTCCACCATTAACTCCTTCATTATTAACAGGAACTGCATTGGGTTTTTCTAGAGCTTTAGGGGAATACGGCTCAATAGTTTTAATAGCATCTAATATTCCAATGAAAGATTTAGTAATTTCTGTACTTATTTTTCAAAAACTTGAACAATATGATTATCAAAGTGCTATTATTATTGCAAGTTTTGTTTTAATAATTTCATTCACTGCACTTTTGTTTATTAATCAAATTCAATTATGGAAAAAAAGTTTTAATCAATAAATTTTTAAAAGAATTAACAGATAATTAAAGTGTATTTCATAAATAATTATAAAATACATTTTAATTATCTGTTAATTCTCATTTTTTTTATATGCGAAGAGATGGATTTTAACCTACGATTTGAATTGATTCTAAGATTATATAATGTCAAATTGTATGAGACTTCTTAAGATTTTTTTTAATCAATTTTTGAATTTTAAATTTCTTTTTAATATTAATTGTTTTTTATTAATAAAATTTTTGTTATAATTTATTTAGATAAGCCGCTATGGTGAAATTGGTAGACACGCTGCTCTTAGGAAGCAGTGCTAATGCATCTCGGTTCGAATCCGAGTAGCGGCATAAATTTTTTCTTCATAAAATTTATTTTTATAATATCTTTTGTGTTTTTATTTATTTATAATCAATATTATTATATATTTTTTTGTTAATTGAATTTAAAAAAACTTGAAATTTTTTATTATGACATTTATAACTTTAGAACAGCTTTTAGCACATACATCTTTTTTTCTTCTGTTTTTTGTTACTTTTATTTATTGGGGGAAATTTCTTTATATAAATATTAAAAAAATAACTATTTTAGGAGAAATAAGTATGAAAATTGCTTGTTTTTGTATAACAAGTTTTTTATTAACTCGTTGGGTCTCTTCAGGACATTTTCCTTTAAGTAATTTATATGAATCTTCTATGTTTCTTTCTTGGAGTTTTACATTAATTCATTTAATTTTAGAAAACAAAAGTAAAAACACATGGTTAGGTATAATAACTGCACCAAGTGCAATGTTAGCTCATGGATTTGCCACTTTAAGTCTTCCAAAAGAAATGCAAGAATCCGTTTTTTTAGTTCCAGCTTTGCAATCTCATTGGTTAATGATGCATGTAACTATGATGATGTTAAGTTATGCTACTCTTTTATGCGGATCTTTATTAGCAATAACTCTTTTAATTATTACAGTAACAAAAAAAAAAAATTTTCCAATATTGGCTTCTTATTTTAATTTCTCTTTTAACTCTTTGATTTTTCAAAATTTTGTACAACCAATTGAAAATGAACTGTTTTTATATAAACTACAAAAAATGTTCTATTTTATTAATTTTCGTAAATGGCAATTAATAAAAGAATTAGATAATTGGAGTTATAGAGTAATTAGTTTAGGATTTCCTCTTTTAACTATTGGTATTCTTTCTGGAGCAGTATGGGCAAATGAAGCATGGGGATCATATTGGAATTGGGATCCTAAAGAAACGTGGGCTTTAATTACTTGGTTAATATTTGCTATTTATTTACATACTCGAATGATTCAAGGTTGGCAAGGAAAAAAACCAGCAATTATAGCTTCATTAGGTTTTTTTATTGTTTGGATTTGTTATTTAGGGGTCAATTTATTAGGAAAAGGTTTACATAGTTATGGATGGTTAATTTCAAATTAAATATATATATATATATATATTATTTCAAATAGTGAATTGATAGATAAATTATCTATTAATTCACTATTTGAAATAATTTTTTTAGTGAAATTTATACTTTTTTTAATGTTTTTAATTTGAAATTCGTTTGAATAGAAATTATATAACTTAAATTTTTGTAATTACAAATAAAAAAATGAAAACTAAAAACTATACATTTAAGAAAAAATGATTAGATAAAATAAAATTTACTTTACTCTTCCAAATAGATAAAACAAAATTAGGATAAATTCCAATACCTATAATTGGAAAAAATAAACAAATTAAAATAAAAATTTCTCGTGGTCCAGCGTCCATAAGATATGGTATTAAATTATTAGAAAATTTATACCCATAAAACATTTGACGTAACATGGATAATAAATAAATAGGGGTCAAAATAATACCAATTCCTTGAATTATTATAATTATGACTTTAAATAAAAAAGAATAATTAGCATTATCAATTATTCCTAAAAAAACCATCAATTCTGCTATAAAACCACTCATACCTGGCAACGCTAAAGATGCCATCGAACAACTACTAAATAAAGTAAATATTTTGGGCATAAAAATACCTATACCACCCATTTGATCTAAAACTAGAGTACGTGTTCTATCGTAACTTATTCCTGCTAAGAAAAAAAGTGAAGCACCAATTAAACCATGTGAAATCATTTGTAAAATAGCACCGTTAAGGCCTAAATTTGTAATTGATCCAATTCCAATAAGAACAAATCCCATATGTGATACTGAAGAATAAGCTATTCTTCTTTTTAAATTACGTTGACTTAGAGATGTTAAAGCTGCATAAACTATTTGAATTGCGCCTAAAATGACTAACCCTGGAGCAAACAAAGAGTGTGCATGAGGAAGTAATTCCATATTAATTCTAATTAATCCATAAGCTCCCATTTTTAAAAGTATCCCAGCTAAAAGCATGCATGTACTATAGTGTGCTTCTCCATGAGTATCTGGTAACCAAGTATGGAAAGGTATAATTGGTAATTTAACAGCATAGGCTATTAAAAAACTTAAATAGATTATTATTTCTAATTCCAAAGGATATGTTTTATTAATTAAAAGTTGAAAATCAAAAGTAAATTCATTAGAATTATAAAATGCCATAATTAGACCCCCTATTAAAATAAAAAGGGATCCAGCTGCAGTATACAAAATAAATTTTGTGGCAGCATATAAACGTCGTTTTCCTCCCCACATTGCTAAAAGTAAATAAACAGGAAGTAATTCTAATTCCCACATGAAAAAAAATAGTAAAATATCTTGAGAAGCAAATAATCCAATTTGTCCACTATACATTGCTAACATCAAAAAATAAAATAATCGTGGATTTCGTGTTACAGGCCAAGCTGCTAAAGTAGCTAAAGTAGTTATAAATCCTGTTAATAAAATAAGTCCTATTGAAAGTCCATCAATTCCTAATCTCCAATGAAAATTAATAAAACTAATCCAATTATAATCTTCTTTTAATTGAATGAAATTATTATTATATTGATAATGATAACAAGAAATATAGGTTATTAAAAGAAATTCTAATAAACAAACACCTAAAGTATACCATCGAATAATTTTATTTCCCGTGGAAGGTAAAAATGGAATTACTAAACCTGCAGATATAGGAAAAAGAACAATAATAGTTAGCCAAGGAAAATGGTTCATAATAAAAATAAAAAAAAATTTAATAAGAACCTATTTTTTATATAGGTTCTTATTAAAAAAATATATTAAAGTATTTGTATTTACTATTTTATTATATTAATGATTTATCAATATTATAAATTAATAAGATACACCCATACTACGAGTAGTTTCAGGTCCTAAATAAACGCGTACACTTAGAAAATCGGTGGGACAAGCAGATTCACATCTTTTACAACCTACACAATCTTCTGTTCGAGGAGCAGAAGCTATTTGACTAGCTTTACATCCATCCCAAGGTATCATTTCTAATACATCTGTAGGACAAGCTCTTACACATTGAGTACAACCAATGCATGTATCATAAATTTTGACTGCATGTGCCATTTAATTAACTCCTAATTTGGAAAAAACCTTAAATTAAATAAAACATGTGTATATATATTTTTTTTAGTCATTTTCTTTTTTTATAAATAAAATTTATATATACACAATTTATATAGATAGTAGTAATATATAAATATATTACTACTATCTATATAATAATCTATATAATTTTTTTTTTATTGATATATTTATATATTAAATAATTTATAAAGACTATTACCATTTTAGCAAATTAAATTGATCAATACGAGTTGATTTTCTATTTCGGTAAATAGCTAAAACAATAGCTAATCCAATAGTAGCTTCAGCAGCAGCAATTGCTATAATAAAAATGGAAAAAATTTCTCCTTTTATTTGTGAACTATCAAAAAAATTAGAAAAAGTTACTAAATTAATATTAACAGCATTAAAAATCAATTCAAGACACATTAATGCTCTAACCATATTTCGACTTGTAATTAATCCAAAAATGCCAATACAAAATAAAAAAGTGCCTAAATTAAGTATATGTTCAAGCATAAAAAATTTCCTTCTAATTTTTCATTTAATGAAGTAGTTCATAGAGTTTCATTTTTATTCATTATAATAATTAAAAATTTAAAAAATCATTTTTTTTTTCACTTTCACGACGAGCTAAAGTAATAGCACCTATTAAAGCAATTAAAAGAATTATAGACATAAGTTCAAATGAAAATAAAAATTCAGTTAATAATTCAGAACCAATATGTCTAACTGTATTTATTAAAATAAGTTCTTTTCTTACAAAATTAGGTTTTGTTATTGAAAAAATTTGAGACCATGATGTATTAGAAATAAAGTTATTTAATAAGAAAAAAAGACCTGTACAAAGAGTTAAAGTAATTCCATCGCCTATCGTCCAATAAACAAAAAAATTTGAATATTGTTTTTTATTTATTAACATAACAGCAAAAACAATTAAAACATTAACAGCTCCTACATAAATTAGAATTTGCGCAGCAGCCACAAAATCCGCATTTAATAAAAGATACAATAACGATATACAAAAAAAAACAAGACCTAATAAAAGAGCAGAGTAGACTATATTAGTAAATAACACTATACCTAAACTTCCTAATATAAGACCTAACTCTAAAAAAAGAAAAATAGTTTCATAAAATGATTCGGGTAATTTCATATAGCTCACAATAATAAAATCCGATATTTTTTAACAAATGAAATTTGTTGAAACAAAAAAATGATAAATGAATAAAAAAAACTTAATTTCCAGAATTTGTAACATTTCGAAAATTAACATGTCCTTCGAGTTTTCCTTTAGGCAAAGAAGTTAAATTAAAAATGTTTTCGATTGTAAAATCTTCAATTATTGATATAGGTAAACGTCCTAATGCAATTTGATCATAATTTAATTCATGACGATTATATGTTGAAAGTTCGTATTCTTCAGTCATAGACAAACAATTTGTAGGACAATATTCAACACAGTTTCCACAAAAGATACAAACTCCAAAATCAATACTATAGTTTTTTAATTGTTTTTTTTTTATAGTTTTTTTTAATTCCCAATCTACAACTGGTAAATTTATTGGACATACACGTACACATACTTCGCAAGCAATACATTTATCAAATTCAAAATGAATACGACCTCGAAATCGTTCAGAAGGTATTAATTTTTCATAAGGATATTGAATAGTTGTGGGTAAACGATTCATATGATCTAAAGTAACTAAAAATCCTTGACCGATATATCTTGCAGCTTGTATTGCTTGTTGACTATAATTTTTTAAACCATTTATCATAGAAAACATATAAAAAAATCCTTCATAAATTTTATTTTTTTGTGTTTTTTTTTAGATTTATAATAAAAAAAGTTGAAAAGAGGTTGTTAATAATAAATTACCTAAAGCAATAGGTAAAAGAAATTTCCAACCAAGATTTAATAATTGATCTATTCGTATTCGAGGTAAAGTCCATCTTGTCATTATTGAAATAAATAAAAATAAATAAGATTTAATTAATGTAATAAAAATTCCAATTATTATATTGATAACATCACTAACTCCATTATTCAGTAAATTCCAATCAAAAATTTTCAAAATAGACAAAAATGGAATAGAAAAATGCCATCCTCCTAAATAAAGAATTGTTACAAATAATGAAGAAACTAATAAATTGAGATAAGAAGCTAGATAAAAAAAAGCAAATTTAATACCTGAATATTCAGTTTGATAACCTGCAACTAATTCTTCTTCTGCTTCTGGCAAATCAAAGGGTAGTCTTTCACACTCTGCTAAAGAAGCAATAAAAAAAATCATAAAACCAATAGGCTGACGCCATAAATTCCAACTTAAAAACCCATATTTAGATTGTGCTTCAACTATATCAACTGTACTCAAACTATTAGATAATTATAGTCGATATTAACATTGCTATTCATATCTCTATTTCAAAACCGTACGTGAAAATTTCATTTCATACGGCTCCTCAATGGTTATTTAAATATAAAAAATTATATAGTTTTTTTACCAACGAGATTCTGTTTGCTATAAAAATAAAAGCTTATGAATCTATCTTAATTTTTACAACTTTTGGCTAGCGCTAACTTTCAATTAAAAAAATTTCTATTGTTTTCTTTATCAATCAAACAATAGAAATTTTTTTAATTGAAGAATTGTAAAAAAATTATTTCGTTCCTAATAGTCATTTTTGTAGTAGATAGGGATATACTTTTACTTGAGCTTTAAAGGAAATACTACTTAAAAATCTCTACTAATATTAAGTCCTTATTCTCATTTTGATATTTTTACTATTTTTTTACTAATTTTTTACGTATTTTAGGTTTTCTTACCTTCTACTTTTGCTTATTCAATATATATATATAAAATTATATTATTGACTTTTTTTTTTTTCGCTATCAGGATTAGATTGCTATTCTTTTACCTGGAAAATATATTTTTTTTTGAATGTACATAGCTTTCACCCTTGTACAAAGAGGATGGGACTTGATTTTTTTACTGCAAACTTGAATGCTGTTTAATCTCACCCATATGACTATTTAGTTTTTTATTAAACATTAAAAAATTTATTACTCACATTTTTTAAGTATTTTAACGAATCACACGTAGAGCTATAGATAAAACACTTAACGCTAAAGGAATTTCATAACTAATAGATTGAGCAGCAGCTCTTAAACCACCTAAAAAAGAATATTTATTATTTGATCCATAACCAGCCATAAGTAGTCCAAGAGGAACAACACTAGAAACAGCAATCCAAAAAAAAACTCCTATACTAAAATTTGCTAAAATAACATTATATTCAAAAGGAATTACTAAATAGCTTAAAAAAACTGGTATAAGAACTAAAATAGGTCCAATATTAAATAACCAAACATCTCCTTGTGCTGGAACAATATCTTCTTTAATTAAAAGTTTTATTCCGTCAGCTAAAGCTTGAATAATTCCTAAAGGACCAGCATATTCTGGTCCAATCCGTTGTTGAATTGCAGCAGATATTTTTCTTTCAAGCCATACAAGTACTAATACTCCAATAGTAACTACTAACATAAGAATTAAAATAGAAAAAACAATCCATAAAAAATTAAAAATTTCTTTAGAAAAACCTATTGAAAAAAAAAAATAAAAAAATTTATCTTTTAAATTGATATTTAAAATCATTTTAACGATCAACCTCTCCCATAATGATGTCTATACTACCTAAAATTGTCATAATATCTGCTAATTTCATTCCTTTTACTAATTTAGGAAGAATTTGTAAATTGATAAATCCAGGTGAACGAATTTTAAACCTCCAAGGAAAAACACTATCATCTCCAATTAAAAAAATACCTAATTCTCCTTTAGGTGCTTCTACTCTTACATAATGCTCTTGTTTTGGTAATTTAAAAGTTGGTGAAGGTTTTTTACTAATAAATTGATATTCAAATAAATTCCACTCTGAGTTTTTTCCTTGACTAAGTCGGCGTGCTTCTAAATTTTCAAAAGGTCCGCCAGGAATTGCTTTTAAAGCTTGTTGTATTATTTTCACAGATTCTTTCATTTCTCCAATTCGCACTAAATAACGAGCTAATGAATCTCCTTCTTTTTGCCATTGAATTTTCCAATCTAATTCATCATAACATTCATAATGATCTACTTTCCGAAGATCCCATTGAACTCCGGAAGCTCGTAGCATAGGTCCTGATAATCCCCAATTAATTGCTTCTTCTTTAGTAATAATACCTATTCCTTCAACTCGTTTTAAAAAAATAGGATTATTTGTAATAAGTTTTTCATATTCATTTATTTTAGGTAAAAAATAATCACAAAAATCTAAACATTTATCTATCCAACCATAAGGTAAATCTACAGCAACTCCTCCAATTCGAAAATAATTATGCATCATTCGCATCCCAGTAGCAGATTCAAATAAATCATAAATCATTTCTCTTTCTCTAAAAATGTAAAAAAAAGGAGTTTGTGCACCAATATCAGCCATAAAAGGTCCAAGCCATAGTAAATGAGATGCAATACGACTTAATTCGAGCATAATAATGCGTATATAACTTGCTCTTTTTGGAACTTGAATGTTTGTTAATTTTTCTGGTGCATTTACAGTTATCGCTTCTGTAAACATTGTAGCTAAATAATCCCATCTTGTTACGTAAGGAAGATATTGTACAATTGTTCTATTCTCAGCTATTTTTTCCATTCCTCTATGTAAATAACCTAATACAGGTTCACAATGCAATACATCTTCTCCATCTAAAGTAACAATAAGTCGAAGAACACCATGCATTGATGGATGATGAGGACCCATACTTACTATCATTGGTTTGTTTTTAGTAAGTATCATCATATGTCACTCTCCTTTTTTTTAATTATAAAAAAACCGCATTTTTACATACATAATATATTATTAATAAAAAAATTATTATAATTTTGAGAAATTTTTTTAATTTTTTTTTAATCCACGAATGCCTAATTGATTAATCAAATTTTCATAACTAACAAAATTAGTTTTAAATAAATAAGCTAAAAGACGTTTACGTTTTCCTAAAATTTTCCATAAACCTCTTTGAGATGAATAATCTTTACCATGTTTTTGAAAATGATAATTTAATTTGACAACTCGATTAGTTAAATGAAATATTTGAAACTCAACAGATCCTTTTCTTTTTTCAGAAATCGAAGATAAATTAATAAATAAATTTTTTGACATAAAAAATTCTCCTAAAATATATTAAAAATAAATAAAAATATTTAATTAATTCTTTTTTTATAGAAAGATAGTAATAAATATAATAATTAAAATTTTTTTCTGTTAAAAAATTTGTTAGAAAATAGAGTTTATAAACTCTATTTTCTAACAAGAAAAAAAGTATAGGTTTAAAAAATCATATTCAATTTTTTAAGTTAATAAAGAAGGATACATTCGAAATCTAAGCATAGAAAATCTACTACCATTTATTGTATTAAACCAAAATCTATTAATACAAGCTAAATCTTCAAATCGATAACTAGTCCAAATAAAACGTTTAATTTTTTGAATTTGGTTTTTAGAAAAGTTTTTTTTTAAAAATTTTTTATTAAATTGCAGTTGTGTATTTTTTTTTTTTTTTGAAGATAACGAATTGAAAATTCGAAATTTTCTACGACGTTTTGGAAGTAAAATATTTTCAAGATTAAACGAATTAAAAAAAATTTCTTTTTTTTTTCTTTATTTTCAAAAAACTTTATTTCTAAAAAATCATCAGGATTCTCTAAATTTGATATTTGTTTAAATCTATATTTTAAATTAAAAAAAGTACTTACCATTTTATACATTAAAATTTGATCATCTAATAATCGTGCTAAACGATGTTCCGAATTAATAGTTAATTGATTTAGACTAGTATTTCTACGAAAAAAAAGATGAAATAATGCTAAATCTTCTCGCATTTTACTGGAAAGAGAAATAATATTTTCTTGATTTTGCATAAAAGTCATAAGGGAAGCCATATTTCCTAATTTTTTAAATTTTTTTTCTAAACTTTTTGATTTCCATCTCCATTGTCGAATAGATTGATTAAGTTCTCTTTTTCGGAATAATTTTGTATTTTGAATTATTTTTTTATTATTTTCTTTTATAATAGAATTTTTTAGAAGTAAAATTTTTTTATTTTGATATTGATTTTTTTCTTCTATAAATTCTGGAATAAGCCATAATAATAGATTATATTCAAAAAAAATATTTTGTTTTTTAGAAAAAAAATCTAAATATTTTTCTTTTTTATTATAAATAAAATAAGATTTCTGTATTTGATTTATAATAATAGTATTATATATTTTTTTTCTTTTTAAATTGAAAAATTTTCTAATTGTTGAATTTTTTTTTAAATCAAAATAGCTACAAATTAAAAAATTTTGCTTAAATATTTTGTTACGTTTTTTTATTTGTTCCAATAAAGGAGTATTAATAAACGTAGAAATCTTATTATTTTGTTTTTTTATATTTAAATTTTTATTTTCTTCTTTTTTCCAATGCTGACTAACTTTATTTCTCCATTGTTGAGGTGTTATTTTAGACCATTCTTTGGATGAAAAATTATATCGATTAAAACATTTTAACCATTCTTTCCAATTTTCTTCTTTAAATTTTTGTAATTGAATAGGATCATGGATTCCTTGATTAGATAAAAAACTTTTAAAGTTTTTTTTTATACATAAATGGGATATCCAATATTTTAATAAATATTTTAAATAAGACTTATTTTTTGTTTTTATTTCCCATACTTTTTGAAATATGTATGCTTGAGAAATTAATATCATTATTTGTTTAAAATTAACTTTAAATTTTTTTTATTTCCAATTGAATATTTTTTTATTTTAATTATCGTTCAAAAATTGAGTAATATTATTAATAAATTTTTTTTTCTTTATTTTCAAAATCATGTTAATTTTTTGAATATTTATATAAAAATTTTTAGGTAATTTTTGTATTAATTGAACATTTTTTTTGTAAATTTTTATATTTTTTTGTTTTATTTTTATTAAAATTTTCCTCAAATTAAACAGTTTTTTTTTATTTAAATTTTTGTCTATATATATATATTTTTTTTTTATCAAATTTTCTAAATTATTTATATATATTAAAGTTTTATATTTACCATTTTTTTCAAAATGATCATTGTTAATATTTTCTTTTAATAATTTATTATTATTATTTAATTTACCTACATTTTTTTGGTCAAAACAAAAATTAGTTAAATTAGGATTAATATACTCATTTTTTTTAATGTCCAATTTTTTGAAATGATCAACATCAGAAATTTTAGATAATTTTTTTTTTGTTAAAATATTTTGGAAAATTTGATACGGTTTAGAAAAAATATTTTTTTTCAATTTTTTTTTTATAGGTTTCCAAAAAGAAAGATGTTTTTTTATGTTACCAAAAGGTAAATTAGTTTGAAAACCCCAAGCAGTTAAATAAGAATAGTTTAACTTTTTTTTTTGAACTAATTCATTCGAATATTTTTTATTTTTTTCTAAATTTTTTAAAAAATTTGTGTCATCAGAAATTAATTTTAATCTTTTCTTTTCTTTGTTGGGTAAATTACTTATATTTTTAATGTTATGCCAAGGTTTTAAATAAAAGGGATAAATTATTTTTATTTGAAGACCGTCTCTAAGCCATTGTTCTGGCAATTCTTTTTCTGAAACTTCAGTTCCATCATATGTGCATCTTATATGAATTTCTTTATTCCATTCATACCAATCTTGATTCCATTCAGGAATTTGAAATAATAATAAACGAACTATATTTTTTAATATTATTAATATAGGCAATATGACATATTTTCGTAGATGCGATTGAATAAGCAATAGCCAACTTCTTCCCCATTGAGCTAATGGAAAGTCCCATCTATTTGCTATAGCAAAGCGATCTGCTTTTGTTCTCTTTATAAATAAAGCTTTTTGATTTAGTGATTGTTTTTTTTTTTCAAAAAAATTTGGAAATGATGGTTTTATTTTCAAAATTTTTTTGACATTTAAAGAATCTTTTACAAAATTAGGTTTTTCTATTATTCGTAAAAAAAATGGAGAACTTATTTTAAGTTGGAAAATTTTCCATATTAAAGTTTTACGTCGTCGAGCGCGCATAGATCCTTTTACTAATTTTCGACGAAAATCAGATTGTTGCGAAAAACGTCTTATAATTTTTCTTCTCTTATCTTTTCCTTTTATTAAATATCCTAAATTTTTAACTTTTCTTTGACGAATATCAGTAACTCCAACAGCTATAACATCGAATTTGTCATTTTTCAATTTTGAAGTCCATCTCGGTATTTCTTTATTTATTTCTTGAAATTGAGAGTTTTTATCAATTTTAATTATTTTTGTTAATAAAAAAGGAATATTTTTTAGTTGAGTAAAATCACCTAAAAATAAACTTTTCCACGCATTTTTAAATGTATTCCATTTATCTTTTTGTAAGTAATTAAAAAATAAAATTTTTTGTCGAGGAGATAGGTTTAAGATAAGTTCCCAATTAAGATTTGATTTTCGATTTATCTTTTTACGTGTATTCTCAATTGACGAAATATTTTGTTTATTTAATAGTTGTGTTGTATTTTCATCAAAAAAATTTATTTGTTTCAAATTTGTATCAATTTTTGTTTTTTTTGATTTATTAATAAGTAAACTTAAAATACGTTTAGCATCTTGATTTAAAGGTTCCCAAGGTAAACTTGAATTTTTATTTTCTAATTCTTGATATTTATTAGAAATCCAATTTTTAATTTTATTTTCTTTTTTTAATAAATGTAATGCTTTTTGCGTTTTCGTTAATTTATAAGATTTTTCTGTTAAAAGCCAAGGTGATTTTGAAATTATCATTGTTTTATCACATTGTTTAGTTAACAAAGGATCACAAATTTTTGTAAAAATATTTCCTTCAAAAGTAGATAATATATATTTTTTTTCAACAATTTCTCTTAAAAAAAATCCATTATCTAAAAATAAAAATCGATTTTGCAATTCTTTGTAGATTTTTACTTTTTTTTTTTCTTTATTCTTAATCCATTCTTCATAAATTTCATTAGATGATAAAGCATTCAAATTAATTAAAACTTTTTGCAATTTTTTTTCAAAATAAAACAAACTTGGTAAATATGCAAAAGATAGTCTTGGTTTTCCATCACTTAAAGATATATTAAAAAAATATTGAGATACTTTTTTTTTTATAGGACTCTGACTACTAAATCGACTATTTTCTATATATTTGAATGGTCTATTCCATCTTCGATAATCAAAAAAAAGAGTTGGCCAAAATTTTGTTAATACAAATGATTCTTCTGGTTTTGATAAATTAAATTGCAAATTGTCATTAAATTTTTTTGTTATAAAAGGTACTGGAACTCTTCCTAAATGTAATAATGAAAAACTTAATATAACAATACTAAAAGTTCGATAAATAATACGTTTAACTAAAAGATAAAGGATAGGTGAATCAGATTCTATACGAAATAAAAGTAATTTACCCAAATTTACAAATAAAAACTGACCAAAGCACCAACCTAAAAAACTGCTTAGTAAAAAAAAGAAATTATTACTATAACGAAAAAGAAAAATATTTAACAATCTTGCTAAAACAGGACTTGGTAAAACGACAGGATTAAATAATTGAAATATAAGATTGTCAAAAAAAATTTTGAAAATTCGAGTATCTTTCAAAGATGTTATAGGTTTTAAAGATTGATAATCTAGCAAATCTTTAATTTTATACCAATAAAATAAAATATATGGTAAAACCAACAAAGTGAATAAATGAGGTTTTATTAATATAACATACAACGGTGAATAATAAATTGATAAAAATATTAAGGATTGTCCTGTAATTAACCCACTGACAGCTGCTATACCACTAAGATTTCCTTCTAAAAGAAAAGCTCTTATAGATAAAAGTTGAGAAGGACCAATGGGTAAAGTAGTCAAAAATCCATAATATATTCCAAACAAAAAAAACTTACTTGAAAAATTTATCCATGATAATATTGGAACCCATAGCACAGAAAGCAATAAGGGAATGCTTGTTATCATAATAAAAAACCTTCCTCAATAAAGTAGGATTAAAATAGAATAAATTTTGAATTATTATAAAAAAATTCAATAATTAAAAGACTTATTCATTAGTAAAAAAAGGACTTTACTAATGAATAAGTTTTTTTTATCCTTTTTGTATTTTAATTAAATTAGTCCAACCTAAATTTTCTAAATTATTATTACGACGTAAAGGACGTGTAACAAGTTCAAGTACATCTTTGGCATTTGTAAATCCATGAATTTGAGCAAAAGTAAATTCAACCGACCATTTTGTATTAATACCTCTTGCTTCCAGTGGATTTGCATGAGCCATTCCTGTAATAGCTAAATCAGGCTGTAACTCACGTATACGTTGGATTTGATTATAATTATCAGGTTTTTCAACAATTCGAGGCATTGGTATACACATTTTTTTACAAGTTTCTTGCAAAAGTGTTAACTCCGCAGCTTGATATCTTTTATCCATGTATGGAATACCAATTTCATAAACAATCATACCACATCGAATTAAAAATCTTGCTAAAGATATTTCTAAAAGATTATCTCCCATAAAAAAAACAGATTTTCCACGTACTAAATTAAGATAATTTTTCAAACTTTCCCAAACTTGTTGTTCTCTTTCTTCTAAACCTTTTGTTTCAATATTAAAAATTGAACAAATTTTTTCAATCCAAGCTCGAGTTCCATCAGGACCAATTGGGAAAGGAGCTCCAATTAATTTACATTTTCGACGTCTCATTAAAGTAGTAGCTGTTCGACTTAAAAAAGGATTTACACCACAAACATAAACTTTTTCGCCCAATGTTGGAAGATCTGTATATCTTTGAGCAGGTAACCAACCTGAAACATGAATAGATTGACGTTTTAATTCTAGACTAAGTTGAGAAGCCACTGTTGAAGGTAAAGAACCAAACAGAACTAAAGGGAATTGATTTTTTAAAGACTTATTTTTTTTTTCTTTTGTTTTAAGAGGAAGAAAAGAGAATATTTCTTGTATAGATTTATCCTCGATTTTTTGTTTTTTTTCAATTTCAGTTCTTTGTTCAGGACAACGATGTGCCATAGCAGCTAACACAGTATCTTCTCCTTGAGTAAAAGCATAATCTAAGCCATTAGCTCGTGCGACGACAATTGGAATTTCAATTTCTGTTTCCAACTTTGGTGCCATACCTTCTAAATCCATTTTAATTATTTCTGTCGTACAGGTACCAATCCAAATAATTACACTCGGATTTCTATCTTTTTTTATTTGAACACATAATCGTTTTAACTCTTCATAATCATTCAATTGAGCTGAAATATCCCCTTCTTCTAATTCTGCCATAGCATAACGAGGCTCAGCAAAAATCATAACTCCAAGAGCATTTTGTAAAAAATAACCACATGTTTTTGTACCTACTACTAAAAAAAAACTATCTTCAATTTTTTGATATAACCATGCAACGCAACTAATAGGACAAAACGTATGATAATTACCTGTTTCGCATTCAAAAGTGAGAGTTTCAGATATTTTTATTGACATATTTCTATATTCCTTAATTAAAAACATAATTTTTTTGATTCTAAATTATCATAAAATCAATTAGATTTTTTTTATTTTTTTGATTTATATTGTTTACAGGATTTAAATAAAAATCTGAAAGCAAACTAAATAATTCTCGATCTGGAACTTCTTTTGGAACAATTCCTTCTGGTTTAGATAAAATTTGATCTGCTATATTTAAATAAAAATCACAAACATATTTAAGAGTCGGTTGAGATTCTACCATTTCAAATAATGTTTTACCTTTTACTCTAGAAACTCGAATATCTTCAATAAGAGGTAATACTTCTAAAACAGGCATTGGACATGCTTCAACATATTTATCAATTAAATCTCTTTTTGATGTACGATTTCCAACTAAACCTGCTAATCTAAGAGGATGTGTTCGAGCTTTTTCTCTTACTGAAGCTGCTATTCGATTAGCAGCAAATAAAGCATCAAACCCATTATCTGTAATAATAATGCAATAATCTGCATAATTTAATGGAGCAGCAAAACCACCACATACTACATCTCCTAACACATCAAATAAAATAATATCATATTCATAAAAAGCATTTAATTCCTTTAGTAATTTAACAGTTTCTCCAACTACATATCCCCCGCATCCAGCTCCAGCAGGAGGTCCTCCTGCTTCTACACAATCAACACCACCATAACCTTTATATATTACATCTTCAGGCCAAACATCTTCATAATGATAATCTTTTGATTGTAAAGTATCTATAATTGTAGGAATTAAAAATCCTGTAAGAGTGAATGTACTATCATGTTTCGGATCACAACCAATTTGTAAAACTTTTTTACCACGTCTTGCTAATGCAATAGAAATATTACAACTAGTTGTAGATTTTCCTATCCCACCTTTTCCATAAACTGCTATTTTCATATTTTATTTATTTTTTTTA